TTTTCGGGAATATCTTAGCAGATGAATTAGTAGTTGTTGTTCTTGTTTCTTTAGTACCTTCAGTGGTTCCTATCCCTGTCATGTTCCTTGGATTATTTACAAGTGGTATTCAAGCTCTTATTTTTGCAACTTTAGCCGCGGCTTATATAGGTGAATCCATGGAGGGCCCTCATTGAAATAGTCTTTTTTTTTAGCTTAGTGTAAAGCAATGTATGTGCGGCTCAAGATGATTTACTTAAGGAATAGAAATCTACAAGACTCTATATACGATAGAAAGCAATAGGAACAAATGATTAAATAAAAAACAGGAGAAACAATTCTCCTTTACAGTTGATTTTATTCAATAATTGACCAAAAGAAAATATTAAATATTAATTAAATTGCATGAACTTAGAGCAATCAAATAATGATAGTTCTATGCAATAATTCGCCCAAATCAATTTGATTTGCTCATTTAGATTGTATTCGGTTGGAATAATTATAAAGAAAACGGAAGACAGAAAAGAATTTACAAAAAACGGGATTCCTAAAAAAATGGATTGATTCTCGAATCCGATTGAATCTAATGGTTTACGTTATGGAAGAAAAACATGTATATGTGATATTAGATATTGACTACTTATATATGAACTAAAGATCTATTTCATTTGCCCTACTACTGTGTGTGGGTTCCAATAGAAGTCCTTTCGTATCGTTGTGGCTGTGAATTGGCTGAATAAAGAGATGAAATCAAGAAAAGATGGAAGAATTGAAATAACAGCTCGGAACTAAGAAATGGCAGAACAAAAGTTCTATGGATTCACCTCGGTGGATAGAAACGAAAAAAGAGATATCGAAGTAGTTCTGATGATTCAATAATATTATTACTTAAATTCGAAGTTCTTAGTTACTTCGACTGGATAAATCCTATCAATGGAATAATTAAGTCATAATTCATTGGTTGGTTGTATCATTAACCATTTCTTTTTGTTGGTACGAGGAACTTATCATGAATCCACTGATTTCTGCTGCTTCCGTTATTGCTGCTGGATTGGCCGTAGGGCTTGCTTCTATTGGACCTGGAGTTGGTCAAGGGACTGCTGCGGGTCAAGCCGTAGAGGGTATCGCGAGACAGCCCGAGGCAGAGGGAAAAATACGAGGTACTCTATTGCTTAGTCTAGCTTTTATGGAAGCTTTAACGATTTATGGATTGGTTGTAGCATTAGCACTTTTATTTGCGAATCCTTTTGTTTAATTGTTTTATCTTAAAATAGGAAAAATACATATTTTTCCTATTTTATGGCCTTGGACTTGTCGTTTGCTTTTTCAAATTAGATCAAGATTTGACTCCTACAATTCTTTATTGGTTGAGAAAACAACCTACGGGAAGGGCTGATTTGCAGATGAGGAATTAGCATACCGACTCGCTTTCATCCTTCCCGTTCGTAGTCCAAGGGAAACTCTTTTTATGAGGTGTTTCAACAATCAAGGGGGTAGTTCATATCGAATATTTTTTAACTCGATTTCAAAAAAAGAATAAATAAAAAAGAGGGGCAAAGTGATAGAAAAAGAACTCTGGTCGATTTTTTAGTCTATCTATAAGAGGAGATTATATGAAAAATGTAACCGATTCTTTCGTTTCTTTGGGCCACTGGCCATCTGCCGGGGGTTTCGGATTTAATACCGATATTTTAGCAACAAATCCAATAAATCTAAGTGTAGTGATTGGTGTATTGATCTTTTTTGGAAAGGGAGTGTGTGTGAGTTGTTTATTTCAAGAATAGGCTGGATCCAATCAGCTGTACCCTTTTCCGTTATAACTAGGAAAGAAAGGTGCATAATCTCGCGAATTACTTCTTAAGAAATTATATGGAAGAACCACAGCATTTCGTGATTAATTGGCAAATCCATTTTGATTCTCTAGCAACCAATAATGTGGGGCTGTTAAGATGGTTAAAGCAAACCGTTTGAAGTCTAGACGCAGCATGGTACTCTTTCTACCACTATGTTAATATAGAGATGGTTTAAAAATGAATATTTTATCGATATAGAACACTCATCTCGATAAAATGATTTGAACCGCTTAGTCTAAAAAGGGCGTTTTCCCTCTTTTATCCAATGCTGAATCGACGACCTATCCCTTATGTATAAGTAAGAAGAATTTTTTGGATTTGAACTGAAGAAAAAAAAAGAAACAACTTTGCTGACAATTACATATTTTTGATTTTGTCAGAAGAGTCCTCCAAGTATTTTGGTTTTGCATTATTTTTCATTTTTTTTTGACTATGAATAAAGAAGAGAGGATAGGCTCATTACATTCATAAAAAAAAGCTATGAGAATTTACCCTAAGTAATTGAGCGTGAGAGCCAAATGAATCGAAAGATTCATGTTTGGTTCGGGAAGGGATTATGGAAGTTTAAAAATGAACGGAAAGATAATCTACTTTCATTAAGTGATTTATTAGATAATCGAAAACAGAGGATCTTGAATACTATTCGAAATTCAGAAGAACTGCGTGGG